GTTTAACTGTAGCAAGAGCACGAAAGATTGAGCGTTTCTTATCACAACCCTTCTTTGTGGCAGAAGTCTTTACTGGTTCTCCGGGGAAATATGTTGGTCTCGCAGAAACAATTCGGGGATTTCAACTCATCCTTTCCGGAAAATTAGATGGTCTTCCCGAACAGGCCTTTTATTTGGTGGGTAACATCGATGAAGCTACCGCGAAAGCTATTAACTTAGAAAACTTAGAAGAGGAGAGCAAATTGAAGAAATGACCTTAAATCTTTGTGTACTGACTCCTAATCGAATTATTTGGGATTCCGAAGTGAAAGAAATTATTTTATCTACGAATAGTGGACAAATTGGAGTATTACCAAACCATGCCCCCATTGCCACGGCTGTAGATATAGGTCTTTTGAGAATACGGCTAAACGACCAATGGTTAACAGTGGCTCTTATGGGTGGTTTCGCTAGAATAAGTAATAATGAGATAACTATTTTAGGAAATGATGCAGAATTTAGTACTGACATTGATGCACAAGAAGCTCAACAAACTCTTGAAATAGCTGAAGATAACTTGAGTAGAGCTAAGGGTAAGAGACAAGCAATTGAGTCAAATCTAGCTCTCAGACGAGCTAGGACACGAGTAGAGGCTGTCAATGTGATTTCCCAGTAGTAGTCAATGCATTCAATAAAAATAAAAAGAATCAAAAAAATAATTAAAATTAAAGGAGTTTCTTATTATACACTACATTTTCATTCCAAAAATTGAACCAAATTGAACACAATGAAGTCTAATCTGATTAATCTTATGATAGAACGAAAAAAAGAGGATGGGTAGAAAAACTTATTAGATACCTGATTCCATGGTATCTAATAAGTTCTACCTACTATTGGATTTGAACCAATGACTCCCGCCGTATGAAAGCAATACTCTAACCACTGGGTTAAGTAGGTTATTTATCACCACAAAAAGGTCTTCATCACTTCGATGGATTCTAGTTAAAATATGCTTTATAAGCAATATCAATCTTTTACCAGTAAATGGATCGGAAAGTTATCATATGCATATGGGATACCCTTCTTGACAAGAAATTGCCTCTATGTTAAAATAGTTATGATTTATGATAAGGGTTATAGCTCAGTTAGGTAGAGCACCTCGTTTACACGTGCGCCAATGCTTTTCAAGGAAGCCCATTATGCAATGACCATAATTGATCTTTTTGAGAAGTCGATGTCTTATTCCGTAGATTCGAGAGAACAAGAGAAAAATAGCCTGACAAATATTTGGTTCGATCCGATTCAGGTGCGAATTCCACTGCCAAATCAATCAAATAGAACATGCCATTGTAAGGTAAATGTCCAGTCCATTCAATGCCAGGCATAATGAGTATAAGGGTCTCAAAAGAACCTCTTGTCGTCCTATGAGCTTTGAGGTGTATGAAGTCTCATATTTTACTCTTGCAGTGGAGCGATAGAGGCTCCATTTCACTTAGGTTGTAGGTTGATCTAGGCCGAAGGCAGACCTAAATCAAGGTCATTTTTCTTTGAAACACTTTGGTATTGCTCCTAGATCAGGATACAAATAATGAATCAGAGCACATGGAACCGTCTCATTATCTTTTTATCTTCCTGTAAAGAAAAAAATGGTGGACTAACTGATCTTTACATCAGTTGATGAAAGAGCCCAATGCAACAAAATGCATGTTGGGTCTTTGAAACAGTTCGAATCATTTCGATAATAATCAGTTTTCTCTGTTTTACCGAGAAGGTCTACGGTTCGAGTCCGTATAGCCCTAATACATTATACATTCCATTCCATTTTTGTTTTGTATAGAGATTTTAGTAGTTTTATTTTTTATTTTATTTATTTTATATTTTATTTAATAGTAGGAACAATAAAATAAACACAATAATTCATTTCAACGGACCCAATTGGTATTTGTCAAATCTCGGATCAAATAACCATATTTCTTTATCCATTTTCATGAATGAATTACTTTTTCCTCTTTTATTGCCCATGATCAAAGAGTTATTTATACACTTTTTTGGGGTTTGGTATACCCAAACCCAGTCAATTTATGAAATTAAAATCATGAAAGAATACTGTCTAAAGACTTCAACCTGACCCAAGCAAATCCAATCCTAAGTCGCATGGATCTAGGACCTATTCTTTTCTTGATCTTGAGTATTTGTGGATAATCAGTTTTTGGCTGAACAACAAACCTAATAGATTTTTAGATTCTTTCAATTTTAAATTTGTTTCAAAGATAATGTAGGGCTAATTAATTAGCCCTACATCCATCAAGGCTCCTCCTTCTATATTCTAAGAGTTGAGCGGGTTTGGGAATTTGTTCTGTCGAATTGCTCGATAATGTGTGATTCTTTCTATTAGACTATTAGGAGAAGATTATTAGAGGGATCCTATATTATGCCGAACGTTCATGATTCCATAAAATTAAAAATTAAATATAACTATACTATTATAGTTATACTAATAAAAATATAGTAATAATATTATCATATTCTATTGATATTGAATTCTTAATGATTATTATTTTCAATTTTATTGAATTTATTTATAATTTTTTCTTTACTATAAAGAAGATTCTTTTATAGATGCTATAACGAAACTTCGTAAGAAGATATCTCAAAAAATCTTTGAAGTTGAAGATAGAACTGTGTATCAACAGGAGAATCGATGTTTTACTACTAATCACAAGGTTTACCTTCGACACAGTACTAATACTGGAAATTATAATCAAGGATTACTCTATCAATTACCATCTACTTCAGAGATACCTTTTAGATTTGAATTTGAAAAAGATTTAAAGTCCAAAGGGTCAGTATCTTCTTACGAATTAGTTAATCAGGCAGGGTTCCTTTGTGCAGAATAAGAAATAGCGGGTCAGTCTTTTTATATATGGTATATGGTTACAATTATTTACGCTCCCAGTGTGCCTATGATGTAGCACCAGACGGATTTTTAGCTAGTGTGTATCACCTTACGAAAATACGTTATGGTATAGATAAACCAGAGGAGGTATGCATAAAAGTATTTGCCCCCAGGAGTAATCCTCGAACCCCGTCCGTTTTCTGGATTTGGAGAAGTACGGATTTTCAGGAACGGGAATCTTATGATATGTTGGGAATTTCTTATGAGAATCATCCTCGCCTTAAACGTATCTTGATGCCTGAAAATTGGATAGGCTGGTCCTTACGTAAAGACTATATTACTCCACTCCCAATTTCTATGAAATACAAGATGCTCTTTGAATGATAAGTACTTATACGACACGACTCCAGATTTCATTTCAATCAAAGAACATTTTTACATTCCCTTCTAGATGAAACAGAGTAACTGGACTTTAATTCATATGAGGGTGGCTAAAGAAAGAGGTTCTCATTGATATTCCCCAATTGGAAAGATATCATATACATTTTGTATGAGCAGAAAGACTAGGATGACTTAAAAGAGTTCTGTACCATGACCTTTGTATCGCGCACATCACTTAGGGGGGGCGCCGGAAATTGAGTAAGAGTGAGAAAAAAAATATGAAAAAAAAAAAAAGACGGAAGAGACGAAATGCAGAAATGAAAAATGAAAGGAATTGGGGTTGATTTGTACTGTGTCTGAAAAACATCCTTTCTATTCTTATCCTTTCACTCTGAATCTTTTTATCTAATTTTTTTATGAAATTTGAGATATATACGAAAATTTCACATCCTATTTAAAATTTAAATAAGATCAAAGTATGAACAGAGAGGAAAAAAATAAAAATGAAAAGGAAAGTAAAGAATATGTATCCCGATCCGTATCAATGAATTTCATTTGTATTTTGTATGAGGTATTAATATTTATCCGATACATTATTCACGTGTCAGGAACCAGATTTGAACTGGTGACACGAGGATTTTCAGTCCTCTGCTCTACCAACTGAGCTATCCCGACCATTTCCTGTGCATCATCCTAGCGGAGTACTTGTATCTATGTCAATGAAAAGAACTAAAAAAGTCTTAACAAATTGTACCTAGCTCCTCAATTTCTTAGATCTTCAAAACAAAAAGAAGACTTTCTTTGTATTGTAAATGTAAGGATAATGATATGGACTGTGAATGACTCAATAACGGGGATTCCTTGAATCTATACATATATGTTCATTTGTACAGGTATCGTATCTATACAAATGAAATTGGATTGGAAGAAGAAACGAGGATTTCTATTCGGATCCGTTTGTGAAAGAACAGAGTGAATGAAATGAGAAAGATATTTAATTTTGGTTGAACTGAACCATTGATGAAAAAAAAAAGAAGATAAAGAAATAAGAGGAGGTAAAATGGGCTTTTCTTGGGGATAGAGGGACTTGAACCCTCACGATTTTCAAAGTCGACGGATTTTCCTCTTACTATAAATTTCATTGTTGTCGGTATTGACATGTAAAATGGGACTCTCTCTTTATTCTCGTCCGATTAATTTTCAAAAGATCTATGAAACTCTGGAATTAATCATTTGATCAATGAATATTCGAATTCTATTTCAATTTAAACTTCAATTGGAAAATGGGAATGGATTCATAATAACTCTTCCTTTTTTCATAGATTTTTTGATCTCTATCATTCTAATTAATATAGAAAGAATCTAAATATCGAAATAGAGGGTTGTGATTAATCTTTCCTATGTCAGTATGTATTAGGTATATAAGCTTATCCTTTACTGTCATTTCTATCATTTGATAGAAGGATTTTTGCTACTAACGTAACGTAGTCAATTTCATTCGTTAGAACAGCTTCCATTGAGTCTCTGCACCTATCCCTTTTTATTCTAATTTTCCATTTTTTATAAAGATTTGGCTCAGGATTGCCCATTTTTAGTTCCAGGGTTTCTCTGAATTTGGAAGTTACCACTTAGCAAGGTTTCCATACCAAGGCTCAATCCAATCAAATCAAGTCCGTAGCGTCTACCAATTTCGCCATATCCCCCTTTGCTTTGATATTTGATATGATACAAGGATCTAATTGTAATTCCATACACCTCTTTCATTGATCTTGGAACTGTTGAATTCATTAGGTAAGGATTCTTGTATCGAAAAAGTGTATGCTGCTATTTTCTTTTTTTGGCCGTCTTCCATTCTATCATTTCATCTCTATTGGATGAACCCTATTTGTTTCAATCCGAAATTATTCTATCATTGATGTATCCGCAATTCAATATAGATAGATATATCCCACATATATCTATGCCTTGACTCCCCCTTCTTTTTTATAGCGGAATTAAAAATAGTAGAACGCTCGATATTTATTTATTTATTTTTTTTTTTTTTTTTTTTTAACAATTCGTCCTCTTGTGTATAATGATAGAATACAAGTTTCTATCAGTTTTAGTCATGGATTTACATTATTCGAATAGAAATCAATAGAATATGATTCTATTTAGTTTTTCACTATTTATCTATTAGGATATAGATAGTTTCTTTATGTGAAATTTAGATTTAGATTTATAGTATAGTTTTTTAGTTACACCATTAGAATGAGAATAAATGAATTATTCATAATATGATTTTAATTATCATAAAATAATCATATTAATATTATTGAAGTGAAGATTTAATTTAAGATTGGATTTATTGTATTGATTTCATATCCATCTTTATTTCATATTCATCTTCATATTAATCATATGATATTCAAAATAGTAAGAATTTAATTCTAAATTAGATTTTTTTAGATTTTCTATTATTTAATATTTAGAATTATTTTACAAATTTTTAATTAGAAATTCTAATATGATAATTTGATTAATAGGATAATATGAATATGGAATTTAATTTCTATTTATAATTTATATATAATTTATATTTATATATCTAGATATAATATCATCTAGATATAATATCTAGATATAACGAATCTAAAGATTTTTATTTTATATTTTCTAATATAGAATCTAAAATCTATAACTAATAACTATAAATAGAATAAATAAGAATAGAAATAGAGAAGAAATTTAAATAATCAATAAATGAAAAAAAAAAGAAGAATCACCAGGTAATAGCTAAGATCCGAGAGTTTCCTATACACTATTGATCTTATATCCGCCCGCTTAGCTCAGAGGTTAGAGCATCGCATTTGTAATGCGATGGTCATCGGTTCGATTCCGATAGCCGGCTCTTTTTCTTTGCATGATTGAAAATATCTACTCTCGCTTTCTCTAAATGTCGAGTTATTATGTCATGGTAACTTGCAGCTATAGCTATGAATAAAAAAAGTTAACTAGATCTTTACAGAAGAAATTTGAAAAGGTAGCCTTCGCTTGAACTTCACTATATTATATATACATATACAAAAAATAAAAATATTGATGAAATTTATTTCATTCTGCTTTGTAATACTTCAGTAGATTGTGTTTTGCTTTGCTGATCCTTTAGTTCAGTCTGAATTTATTTTATATATTTTATAATATTAATATTTTTTTATATTTTATTTTATATTTTAATTTGAGATTTATATAATATTATAATTAGAATTTTTTTTTTTTCAAATGAAAGTGAATCAAAAAGGGAGCCTTTATTTATATGTCTCGTTACCGAGGACCTCGTTTCAAAAAAATACGCCGTCTGGGGTCTTTACCGGGACTAACTAGTAAAAGCCCCAGATCCGGAAGTTATCTTCAAACCCAATTGCGCTCGGGAAAAAGATCACAATATCGTATTCGTTTAGAAGAGAAACAGAAATTGCGTTTTCATTATGGTCTGGCAGAGCGACAATTACTTAAATATGTGCATATTGCTGGAAAAGCCAAAGGGTCAACAGGTCAGGTTTTACTACAACTACTCGAGATGCGTTTGGATAACATCCTTTTTCGATTAGGTATGGCTTCGACCATTCCTGGAGCCAGACAATTAGTTAACCATAGACATATTTTAGTTAATGGTCGTATAGTAGATATACCAAGTTATCGTTGCAAACCCCGAGATATTATTACTACGAAGGATAAAGAAAGATCGAAAGCTCTGATTCAAAATTATCTTGTTTCATCCCCCCGCGGGGAATTGCCAAACCATTTGACTATTGATTCCTTACAATATAAAGGATTTGTAAATCAAATCATAGATAATAAATCGATCGGTTTGAAAATAAATGAGTTGTTGGTCGTAGAATATTATTCCCGTCAAACTTGATTCTAACGAAAATAAAAAAAGCAAGGTTCATACAATTTTTACCCCCTTCTCTGAAGTAAATAGAGTACCTTGTCTCATTCACATATCAAAAATGGATCGACAATAAATAGGATTCTTTTTCTTCTTTTCAATATCAATACAATATTTCTATTTGTATTTTACGTATCACAGGCTCTAATTAGGGATAGAGAATCTCTATCAAATAAGGACTGTTAAAATAATGATATCAATTATTATTTGATTTGATACGTAACGTTGATAAATGAAAAGAAAAGGAGAGAGAGGGATTCGAACCCTCGGTAAACAAAAGTTCACATAGCAGTTCCAATGCTACGCCTTGAACCACTCAGCCATCCCTCCTACGGAATCTTATTCTTGACCAAAAACCGAATTAAGTAGCGAGCCATTCATCTTAATTGTAGTACAGGTATGACCGCCTGGTGGTTCTATAGGAAGAAAAGTTTTTTTCCAATTTCATATTTATCAACAGCAACTTCTTTCATTAGCTACCCCATGATCTATTCAAAATTCATGAATTGTCCGATTCATTTTTTGATTTCAACTGTATGGCGTGGCACATATACGTTATGCAAACAAAATAAAATTAAAATAATTAAAATAAAGGATGGTTACCTTATTTTTTTATGATGGAATGATTATTCAATTCTTTTTCCTTTTGATAACCAAATCAAAACTTATCCAGTTATCAAAATCAATACATAGGAAACTTGGTTATTAAACTTAGATGAAATAGTAATAGTATACTACTAAATTGGAATGAAATATAATCTGATTCAACTATTTCATTTCATCTTTGTCAAAAGGGAGGACAATTTGTGCTCCACGTTTTTCCAATTAGTCTGTTTTTATGTTATTTTGTACTGTACAATTCCTTTTTTTGTGGGATCGTTTTCCCCGAAGGGGAATGAAAATAATTATAGAATGAATTGATAATTATGCCTAGATCTCGAATAAATGGAAATTTTATTGATAAGACCTCCTCAATTGTAGCCAATATCTTATTACGAATAATTCCGACAACTTCAGGAGAAAAAAAGGCATTTACCTATTACGGAGATGGTGCGATTTGATTCTTTTCTTGTTTTTTTACCCCTCAGTTTTACGAGAAAAAGAACGTAGTTAGGAATATAAAAAAACAAATTAGTGAAAGAAACCTACGCTTGGTGAAGGTGAAGTTTAGAGATAGAGCAATTCCTTCTGTCGTGTATCCTCGATTGATGCAGCCTTAGATGCTTCAATTATCGATTTTAGTATTGAGCGAAAGGTTACATCTATAGGTTCTTTATTGGAGGTCAATCCTACTTAATTAGTATCCATAGGTGGCATTGTGGAAAAAGCACTACACCTAGGAATCAACAACACGAAAACTTTGTTATAAATAACCCTTTTCCTTATCGGTATCGGGACTAACAAGAATGGTTGGGAAAACTAAGATCCATCTCATTCGTGCTTGGGGTACCCGTATAACCATCAAAGACCGTTGAAGTGACTAATTCCTGGAAATCGTAAGCGTTGAGTACAAAGAAATTGTTGGAGTTACCATTTCTATCTATCACTAATACGATTGGTGGTAAGAAAAAACCTCTTGTGGGAAGGCTGGTTAGAAATTTCTTGTAAAAATACCAGCTCCTGTCAGTTCATAATGAGAATAGTTAAATTTTGATTACATGAATTATTACCTTTAGTACTATGCACAGAAGGGAGGAGCCGTATGAGATGAAAATCTCACGTACGGTTCTGTAACGGAGATTCTTTTACAAGAATGAACGACCGTAACGGATGTCGGCTCAATCCGAAGGAAATTATGCAGAAGCTTTACAGAATTATTATGAAGCTACGCGACCAGAAATTGATCCCTATGATAGAAGTTATATACTCTATAACATAGGTCTTATACACACAAGCAACGGAGAGCATACAAAAGCTTTGGAATATTATTTCCGGGCACTAGAACGAAATCCATTTTTACCACAAGCTTTTAATAATATGGCTGTGATCTGTCATTACGTGCGACTATCTTCACTATAGAAAGAAGGAAAAAGAGATCAAATCGTCTAGTAAATACTAGAAAAAAAAGGCTTTCTACATATGCATCGTCCAAAGTAACGATTTTTATCAGCTGTAGCAAGGAAAGATACTTCGCGAGAACCAAAAAAATCGGAAGAAATAGGTATGGCCTATATACTATACTCTATGGATAAAGAGTCGAATTGATAGAGAAAGCACCGTAAAGATCAATTAGTAAGCTATTATTTGGTCAATACATTTCAGAACTGCTTACTTATGTCATGATATGGAATAAAAAAAGTTAGAAATCAACTTATGTAATAGAGTCGATCTACTAAAGTATTGAGCAGCGGTGTAGCATCAGATCCCAAAGATTGTAAGTTCTTTTTTATTAATGGGATAAAGTCTTTTTCAAAGATTCTATAAAAAAGATATAAGAATATCATATCCCATATATGAAATATGAAACCGAGATAGTTACCTTTCAGAAAATTCTAACGATATCGGGGGATATCTATGCTTCATTCTTCTGAAGGTGGGAGAAAAGAGAAAACTAATCATTCATCCAAATTAGAATTGGAAACTTATGTATTATGTAATAAACATCTTCTGGTTTATTCAAGATAAAATAGAATAGATTGATGAGCCGTATGAGGTAGGAAACTCTCAAGTACGGTTCTAAGGGAGGGAATTGACTCACCTATTCCGACCGTGGAGAACAGGCCATTCTACAAGGTGATTCTGAAATTGCAGAGGCTTGGTTCGATCAAGCTGCTGAGTATTGGAAACAAGCTATAGCGCTTACTCCAGGGAAT